GCTGATGTAGCTTAACATAAAGCATAGCACTGAAGATGCTAAGATGAGCCCTAGAAAGCTCCACCTGCACAAAGGCTTGGTCCTGACTTTATTATCAGCTTTAGCTCGATTTACACATGCAAGTCTCCGCAGCCCCGTGAGAATGCCCTTAATCCCCCGCCCGGGGACGAGGAGCAGGCATCAGGCACAAAATTTAGCCCAAGACGCCTTGCCAGGCCACACCCCCAAGGAAATTCAGCAGTGATAAATATTAAGCCATAAGTGAAAACTTGACTTAGTTAAGGCTAAGAGGGCCGGTAAAACTCGTGCCAGCCACCGCGGTTATACGAGAGGCCCTAGTTGATAAGCACGGCGTAAAGGGTGGTTAAGGGAGTATATCAATAAAGCCGAAGGGCCCTTTGGCCGTTATACGCTTCTAGGCGCCCGAAGCCCAAACACGAAAGTAGCTTTAATTTAGCCCACCTGACCCCACGAAAACTGAGAAACAAACTGGGATTAGATACCCCACTATGCTCAGTCATAAACCCAAATGTCAAATTACAATAGACATTCGCCCGGGTACTACGAGCGTCAGCTTAAAACCCAAAGGACTTGGCGGTGCCTTAGACCCCCCTAGAGGAGCCTGTTCTAGAACCGATAATCCCCGTTAAACCTCACCACTTCTAGTCATTCCCGCCTATATACCGCCGTCGTCAGCTTACCCTGTGAGGGACTAACAGTAAGCGAAATGGGCACAACCCAAAACGTCAGGTCGAGGTGTAGCGCACGAAGTGGAAAGAAATGGGCTACATTTTCTATACCAGAATAATACGAACAGCACTATGAAAAAATGCTCGAAGGAGGATTTAGTAGTAAAAAGGAAGCAGAGTGTCCTTTTGAACCCGGCTCTGAGGCGCGTACACACCGCCCGTCACTCTCCCCTGTTAAATTGCGTCAACTGTAATTAACCTGAAAGCACCAACGAGGGGAGGCAAGTCGTAACATGGTAAGTGTACCGGAAGGTGCACTTGGATTAAACCCAGGGTATGGCTGAGATAGACAAGCATCTCCCTTACACTGAGAAGACATCCATGCAAGTTGGATTACCCTGAGCCAAACAGCTAGCTTAAGCACTTAAGTAATTTGATAATATAAATAGTTGGAAAAAACCTAAATGAAGAAACTAAACCATTTTCACGCCTAAGTACGGGAGACGGAAAAGGCCAACCTAAGCAATAGAGAGAGTACCGCAAGGGAAAGCTGAAAGAGAAGTGAAATAACCCATATAAGCATTAAAAAGCAGAGCTTAAACCTCGTACCTTTTGCATCATGATTTAGCCAGTAACCCTCAAGCAAAGAGACCTTTAGTTTGAAACCCCGAAACCAAGTGAGCTACCCCGAGACAGCCTATTTAGGGCCAACCCGTCTCTGTGGCAAAAGAGTGGGAAGAGCTCCGGGTAGAGGTGATAGACCTACCGAACTTGGTGATAGCTGGTTGCCTAAGAAGTGGATAGAAGTTCAGCCTCGTGCACCCCCTAGTCAAACAAGTAAATCTAAACTAGACGCAGAGAAAGACACGAGAGTTAGTTATAGGGGGTACAGCCCCTTTAACCAAGGATACAACCTTAACAGGAGGATAAGGATCACATTTAGCAAAACTAACCGTCTTAGTGGGCCTAAAAGCAGCCATCTGAATAGAAAGCGTTAAAGCTCAAACGGAACGAAGTTTATTATACTGATATACAATCCCACTCCCCTAAATTTATTAGGCCTCCCCATGCCAACATGGAAGAGACTATGCTAAAATGAGTAACAAGAAGAAGACCTTCTCCTGAGCACAAGTGTAAGCTAGATCGGACCAACCACTGGTAATTAGCGAACCCAATCAAAGAGGGAAATGTGGACACTAAAAGGAAACAAGAAATACCCACAGCAAATCCCAATCGTTAACCCCACACTGGAGTGCTATTATAAAGGAAAGACTAAAAGAAAAGGAAGGAACTCGGCAAACATAAGCCTCGCCTGTTTACCAAAAACATCGCCTCCTGCAAACATCTAAGTATAGGAGGTCCAGCCTGCCCAGTGACTATGGGTTCAACGGCCGCGGTATTTTGACCGTGCAAAGGTAGCGCAATCACTTGTCTTTTAAATGAAGACCCGTATGAATGGCTAAACGAGGGCTTAACTGTCTCCCCTTTCCAGTCAGTGAAATTGATCTATCCGTGCAGAAGCGGGTATAAATCTACAAGACGAGAAGACCCTTTGGAGCTTAAGGTACAGACCCAATCGCGTCAAACAACTTATTAAAGAGCATAAACTTAGCGCATCATGGAATCTTACCTTCGGTTGGGGCGACCGCGGAGGAAAAAACAGCCTCCGAGTGGACCGGGAATAAATCCTAAAGTTAAGAGCAACACCTCTAAACCACAGAACATCTGACCAAACATGATCCGGACATAAGTCCGATCAACGAACCAAGTTACCCTAGGGATAACAGCGCAATCCTCTCCCAGAGTCCATATCGACGAGGGGGTTTACGACCTCGATGTTGGATCAGGACATCCTAATGGTGCAGCCGCTATTAAGGGTTCGTTTGTTCAACGATTAAAGTCCTACGTGATCTGAGTTCAGACCGGAGCAATCCAGGTCAGTTTCTATCTGTAATGCTACTTTTCCTAGTACGAAAGGACCGGAAAAGAGGGGCCCATGCCTTAAGCACGCCCCACCCCTAATTGATGAAGGCAACTAAATCAAGTAAAGGGTGAGCCAAATTGCGGCCCTAGATAAGGACATATTAAGGTGGCAGAGCATGGTAATTGCAAAAGGCCTAAGCCCTTTCAGCCAGAGGTTCAAATCCTCTCCTTAGTTCATGATAAACACCCTATTAACCCACCTAATTAATCCACTAGCCTATATTGTTCCTGTACTACTAGCAGTAGCTTTCCTAACATTAATTGAACGTAAAGTCCTAGGGTATATACAATTACGAAAGGGCCCAAATGTTGTAGGGCCATACGGACTACTACAACCGATTGCAGACGGGCTCAAACTCTTCATTAAAGAACCAATTCGCCCCTCAACCTCATCCCCATTTCTATTTCTAGCAGCCCCCATACTTGCACTGACACTAGCCATGACACTCTGGGCCCCAATACCTATGCCTTATCCTGTGGCCGACTTAAATCTGGGTATTTTATTTGTATTAGCACTATCCAGCCTTGCAGTCTACTCCATTTTAGGCTCTGGATGAGCATCTAATTCAAAATATGCACTAATTGGAGCCTTGCGGGCTGTAGCCCAAACAATTTCATATGAAGTTAGCCTAGGACTAATTCTGCTATCCATCATTATTTTCTCTGGAGGCTATACCCTGCAAATATTTAATGTTACCCAAGAGGGCATTTGATTACTCGTACCAGCCTGGCCTTTAGCTGCAATGTGGTATATCTCTACGCTAGCGGAGACGAATCGGGCGCCCTTTGACCTTACAGAGGGAGAGTCAGAATTAGTCTCCGGATTTAACGTAGAGTATGCAGGGGGACCATTTGCCCTGTTTTTCCTGGCTGAATATGCTAATATCCTACTAATAAATACACTTTCAGCAATTTTATTTTTAGGAGCATCCCATATTCCAGCCATTCCAGAACTGACTGCAATAAACCTAATAATTAAAGCAGCACTGCTCTCCATCGTGTTCCTATGGGTTCGAGCCTCATATCCACGGTTCCGATATGACCAACTGATGCACTTAGTCTGAAAAAACTTCCTTCCACTAACCCTAGCATTAGTACTCTGACACGTTGCCCTTCCAATCGCATTTGCAGGGTTACCTCCACAACTCTAATAGGCCCTAGGAACTGTGCCTGAATGTCCAAGGACCACTTTGATAGAGTGGCTAATGGGGGTTGAAGTCCCCCCAGTTCCTAGAAAGAAGGGGTTTGAACCCATCCTCAGGAGATCAAAACTCCTGGTGCTTCCTCTACACCACTTTCTACGACAGGGTCAGCTAAATAAGCTTTCGGGCCCATACCCCGAACATGACGGTTAAAATCCCTCCTCTGTCAATGAATCCTTATGTACTTACTATCCTTCTCTCTAGCCTTGGGCTAGGAACCACCCTAACCTTCGCCAGCTCCCATTGGGTCCTTGCCTGAATAGGTTTAGAGGTTAATACACTAGCGATTTTACCACTTATAGCTCAACACCACCACCCCCGAGCAGTTGAGGCGACCACCAAATATTTCCTAACCCAAGCCACTGCAGCCGCTATAATCTTATTTGCAAGTACAACAAATGCTTGACTTGTCGGAGAATGGGACATTAACAATTTATCTCATCCCCTCGCTACCACCATAGCTATTGCTGCCCTGGCACTTAAAATTGGGCTTGCTCCAGTACACTTCTGACTACCAGAAGTTTTACAAGGACTTGACCTTCTTACAGGACTTATTCTCTCGACCTGGCAAAAGCTTGCACCATTTGCGCTAATTGTACAGCTAGCCCCAGCCATTGACCCTATGCTTCTTACAATGTTAGGCTTAGCATCAGCGCTTGTTGGCGGCTGAGGTGGTCTAAATCAAACTCAACTCCGGAAGATTTTAGCCTACTCCTCTATTGCTCATATGGGCTGAATAATTATTGTCTTACAGTATGCTCCCCAACTAACTCTCCTTGCCCTAGGGACATATGTTTTCATAACATCAGCAGCATTCCTTACCCTAAAACTCTCATCAGCTACCAAAATTAGTACCTTAGCAATGGCCTGATCAAAGAGCCCCATTATAGTCACTACCACTGCATTGGTCTTACTATCTCTTGGAGGACTACCCCCCCTGACAGGGTTCATACCTAAGTGACTTATTCTGCAAGAACTGGCTAAGCAGGGACTACCCCTTACGGCAACCATCATAGCCCTTGCTGCCCTATTGAGCTTGTACTTTTACCTACGCCTATGTTATGCAATAACCCTGACAATGTATCCCAATACAGTCAATTCTATCGCCCCATGACGAACCCGCTCCACTCAACTAACTATGCCACTGGCCCTTACAACAACCATCGCACTTGGACTCCTCCCCCTCACTCCAGGCATTCTACTAATAGTGAGCTAGGGGCTTAGGATAACAACCTAGACCAAGAGCCTTCAAAGCTCTAAGCAGGAGTGAAAACCTCCTAGCCCCTGATAAGACTTGCAGGACTTTATCCCACATCTTCTGAATGCAAATCGGACACTTTAATTAAGCTAAAGCCTTTCTAGATGAGAAGGCCTCGATCCTACAAACTCTTAGTTAACAGCTAAGCGCTCAAACCAGCGAGCATTCATCTATTTCTTCCCGCCGTTAGCCGGGTAAGGCGGGAAGAAAGCCCCGGCAGAGGTTAGTCTGCGTCTCAAGATTTGCAATCTTATGTGTTCTTCACCACAGAGCTATGGTAGGAAGAGGAGTTAAACCTCTGTCTTCGGGGCTACAACCCACCGCCTATGCACTCGGCCATCCTACCTGTGGCAATCACACGCTGATTCTTCTCTACCAACCACAAAGACATTGGCACCCTCTATCTTGTATTTGGTGCCTGAGCCGGAATAGTAGGAACCGCCTTAAGCCTTCTAATTCGAGCCGAATTAAGTCAACCCGGATCACTTCTTGGTGATGATCAAATTTATAATGTTATTGTTACCGCCCACGCCTTCGTTATAATTTTCTTTATAGTAATACCTATCATAATTGGAGGGTTTGGAAACTGACTTGTACCATTAATGATCGGAGCCCCTGATATAGCATTCCCCCGAATAAATAACATAAGCTTCTGGCTTCTACCTCCCTCATTTCTCCTATTATTAGCCTCTTCTGGAGTTGAGGCTGGAGCCGGAACAGGATGGACAGTATACCCCCCACTTGCGGGTAATCTTGCCCACGCTGGAGCCTCTGTAGACTTAACCATCTTTTCTCTTCACCTGGCAGGTGTTTCATCAATTCTTGGAGCAATTAACTTTATTACCACAACAATTAATATGAAACCCCCAGCCATCTCTCAATATCAAACGCCCCTATTCGTGTGAGCTGTACTTGTAACGGCTGTTCTCCTCCTCTTATCATTACCTGTCCTAGCCGCAGGAATTACTATGCTATTAACAGATCGAAATTTAAATACAACATTCTTTGACCCTGCAGGGGGAGGAGACCCAATCCTTTACCAACACTTGTTTTGATTTTTCGGCCACCCAGAAGTGTATATTCTTATTTTACCCGGATTTGGAATCATTTCTCACGTCGTAGCCTATTATGCTGGTAAAAAAGAACCATTTGGGTATATGGGTATGGTATGAGCCATAATGGCCATTGGCCTTTTAGGTTTCATTGTATGAGCCCATCACATGTTTACTGTCGGAATAGACGTAGACACTCGTGCCTACTTCACATCTGCAACCATAATTATTGCAATTCCAACGGGTGTCAAAGTATTTAGCTGACTTGCTACGCTCCATGGTGGATCAATTAAGTGAGAAACGCCTATACTATGAGCCCTGGGATTTATTTTCTTATTCACGGTAGGTGGACTAACCGGAATTGTTCTAGCCAACTCATCTCTAGATATTGTGCTACATGATACGTACTACGTAGTCGCACATTTCCATTATGTATTGTCAATGGGTGCCGTATTTGCTATTATAGCAGGATTTGTCCATTGATTCCCCTTATTTTCTGGGTATACCCTTCATAGCACATGAACAAAAATCCATTTTGGGGTAATATTTATTGGTGTTAATTTAACATTCTTCCCCCAACACTTCCTAGGATTAGCCGGAATGCCACGACGATATTCCGATTACCCAGACGCTTATGCCCTATGAAATACAGTCTCTTCTATTGGATCTCTCATTTCACTAGTAGCAGTAATCATGTTTCTCTTTATTTTATGAGAAGCTTTCGCTGCTAAACGAGAAGTTATATCCGTAGAATTAACCGCAACAAACGTGGAATGACTACACGGATGCCCTCCACCTTACCACACATTTGAAGAACCTGCATTCGTTCAAGTACAATCAAATTAATCGAGGAAAGGAGGAATTGAACCCCCATATGATGGTTTCAAGCCAACCGCATAACCACTCTGCCACTTCCTTCTAAGACATTAGTAAAATTAGTAAATTACATCACTTTGTCAAGGTGAAATCGTAGGTTAGACCCCTGCATGTCTTAAGCTATATAGCTTAATGGCACATCCCACACAACTAGGATTCCAAGACGCGGCATCACCCGTTATAGAAGAACTTCTTCATTTTCATGACCACGCTTTAATGATTGTATTTTTAATTAGCACTTTAGTACTATATATTATTGTTGCAATAGTCTCAACTAAACTTACCAACAAGTATATTTTAGATTCTCAAGAAATCGAAATTGTATGAACTGTTTTACCAGCTGTTATCCTAATTTTGATTGCCCTCCCCTCTCTACGCATTTTATACCTTATAGACGAGATTAATGACCCCCACCTAACAATTAAAGCCATAGGACACCAGTGGTACTGAAGCTACGAGTATACAGACTATGAAGACCTGGGTTTTGACTCCTACATGATCCCAACCCAAGACCTTAATCCTGGACAATTTCGACTCCTTGAAGCAGACCATCGAATGGTGGTACCAATGGAATCTCCAATTCGTGTACTAGTCTCAGCCGAGGATGTACTACACTCTTGAGCTGTTCCATCATTAGGTGTAAAGATAGATGCCGTCCCAGGACGACTTAACCAAACCGCTTTCATTGCCTCCCGTCCCGGGGTCTTTTATGGACAATGCTCTGAAATTTGCGGAGCTAATCACAGCTTTATACCTATTGTAGTAGAAGCCGTTCCACTCGAACATTTCGAAAGCTGATCATCCCTAATACTAGAAGACGCCTCACTAGGAAGCTAAATATGGGACAAAGCGTTGGCCTTTTAAGCCAAAGATTGGTGCTTCCCAACCACCTCTAGTGAAATGCCACAACTTAACCCCGCCCCCTGATTTGCAATTTTAGTATTCTCATGAGTAATCTTCCTCACGATTATTCCCACCAAAGTACTAAATCATATTTCACCAAATGAACCAACCCCGATAAGCGCCGAAAAACACAAAACTGAATCCTGAGACTGACCATGGCAATAAGCTTCTTCGATCAATTCGCAAGCCCATCCTACCTAGGAGTACCCCTAATTGCTATTGCAATCACCCTACCCTGAGTACTTTACCCTACACCACCCTCACGATGAATTAACAACCGACTAATTACAATTCAAGGATGATTAATTAACCGATTTACTAGTCAACTTATGCTACCTCTCAATGTAGGAGGACATAAATGAGCCCTTCTACTAGCCTCATTAATAGTATTTTTAATTACTATTAATATATTAGGACTCCTCCCATACACTTTCACCCCAACTACTCAACTGTCTTTAAACATAGGATTTGCTGTGCCATTATGACTTGCCACAGTAATTATTGGTATACGAAATCAACCAACCGTTGCCCTAGGACATCTATTACCCGAAGGTACACCAATCCCTTTAATTCCAGTATTAATTATTATCGAGACAATTAGCTTATTTATCCGCCCTCTAGCCCTAGGTGTACGACTCACAGCAAACCTAACTGCAGGTCACCTACTCATTCAACTAATTGCTACCGCTGTCTTTGTTCTACTGCCAATAATACCAACAGTAGCCATCCTTACTGCTGCTGTCTTATTTCTCTTAACCCTACTAGAAGTGGCAGTGGCAATAATCCAGGCCTATGTATTTGTACTTCTTCTAAGCCTGTATCTACAAGAAAACGTTTAATGGCCCACCAAGCGCATGCATATCATATGGTTGATCCAAGCCCATGACCTTTAACCGGCGCAATCGCCGCTCTTCTCTTAACGTCCGGACTAGCAATCTGATTTCATTTTCACTCAACAACCCTAATAACCCTAGGATTAGTTCTTACCGTTCTTACAATATACCAATGATGACGTGACATTATCCGAGAGGGGACATTTCAAGGACACCACACACCCCCAGTCCAAAAAGGCCTACGATATGGAATAATTCTATTTATTACATCTGAAGTATTTTTCTTTCTTGGCTTCTTCTGAGCTTTTTACCATTCTAGCCTAGCACCCACCCCTGAATTAGGGGGATGCTGACCCCCCACAGGAATTACTACCCTAGACCCATTTGAAGTACCACTTCTTAATACAGCTGTATTGCTAGCATCCGGAGTTACAGTAACATGGGCACACCACAGCCTAATAGAAGGAGAACGCAAACAAGCTATTCAATCTTTAACCCTTACAATTATTCTTGGGCTCTACTTTACTGCCCTTCAAGCTATAGAATACTACGAAGCCCCCTTCACAATTGCAGATGGTGTTTACGGATCAACTTTCTTCGTAGCTACAGGATTCCATGGACTTCACGTTATCATCGGCTCGACCTTCCTAGCCGTATGCTTGCTACGCCAAATCCAATATCACTTCACATCAGAACACCACTTTGGCTTTGAGGCTGCCGCATGATACTGACATTTCGTCGACGTCGTATGACTATTCCTATATGTATCAATTTACTGATGAGGCTCATAATCTTTCTAGTATTAAAGTTAGTACAAGTGACTTCCAATCATTTAGTCTTGGTTAAACCCCAAGGAAAGATAATGAATTTAGTTATTACCATTCTATTTATTACTATAGTCCTATCTTCAGTCTTAGCAATTGTATCCTTTTGGTTACCACAAATAACCCCCGATGCAGAAAAGCTATCACCTTACGAGTGTGGTTTTGACCCTTTGGGCTCAGCCCGGTTGCCATTCTCCCTCCGATTCTTCTTAGTAGCAATTTTATTTCTTCTTTTTGACCTGGAAATTGCGCTCCTCCTCCCCTTGCCCTGGGGAGATCAACTCCACACCCCCACCGGAACATTCTTTTGAGCAACAACAGTTCTAATTTTATTAACACTAGGATTAATTTATGAATGAACCCAGGGAGGCCTAGAGTGAGCAGAATAGGGTATTAGTCCAACATAAGACCTCTGATTTCGGCTCAGAAAATTATGGTTTAATTCCATAATTCCCTTATGACACCAGTACACTTTAGCTTCAGCTCAGCCTTCGTATTAGGGTTAATAGGCCTAGCATTCCATCGAACCCACCTATTATCTGCCCTATTATGCCTAGAGGGCATAATACTATCATTATTTATTGCACTGGCCCTATGAGCTCTGCAATTCGAATCAACAGGATTTTCTGCCGCACCTATACTTTTATTAGCCTTCTCCGCCTGTGAAGCTAGCGCAGGACTTGCGCTTCTGGTTGCCACAGCCCGAACTCATGGAACCGACCGCCTTCAGAACCTCAATTTATTACAATGCTAAAAGTACTTATTCCCACGATTATGCTATTTCCAACAATCTGAATTTCATCCCCTAAGTGGCTTTGAACAACCACCACTGCACATAGCCTATTTATTGCTCTCATTAGCCTAACCTGATTAAAATGAACATCTGAAACCGGATGAGCAACCTCAAATATATATTTGGCTACAGATCCACTATCTACCCCACTTCTGGTATTAACATGTTGACTTCTACCATTAATGATTTTAGCTAGCCAAAACCATATTAATCCAGAGCCTATCAACCGACAACGTCTATACATTTCCCTTCTCACCTCGTTGCAGGCCTTTTTAATTATAGCATTTGGTGCAACAGAACTGATTATGTTTTATATTATATTTGAAGCCACCCTAATTCCAACCTTAATTATTATTACACGATGGGGAAATCAAACAGAACGCCTCAATGCAGGTACCTATTTTCTATTTTATACTCTAGCCGGATCACTACCATTGCTAGTAGCCCTACTACTATTACAACAATCAACAGGAACTCTATCAATAATGATTCTACAATACTCCCAACCCCTTGCCCTTGAATCCTGAGGACATAAATTCTGATGAGCCGGATGCTTAATTGCTTTCCTCGTAAAAATACCACTTTATGGTGTACACCTCTGGTTACCAAAAGCGCATGTAGAAGCCCCTGTAGCGGGGTCTATAATCCTAGCCGCGGTATTACTAAAACTAGGAGGATACGGGATAATACGAATAATGGTTATGCTGGACCCCCTATCCAAAGAATTGGCCTACCCATTCATTATCCTAGCCCTCTGGGGTATTATTATGACAGGCTCCATCTGTCTACGACAAACAGACTTGAAATCACTAATTGCCTATTCATCAGTGAGTCACATAGGCTTAGTGGCAGGCGGAATTCTAATCCAAACCCCCTGAGGATTCACAGGAGCAATTATTTTAATAATCGCACACGGATTGGTTTCCTCAGCACTATTCTGCCTAGCTAATACGGCCTATGAGCGGACTCATAGTCGAACAATAGTTCTTGCTCGAGGACTCCAAATGATTTTTCCACTAACAGCTGTATGATGATTTGCCGCTAATCTAGCCAACCTAGCGCTCCCCCCTCTTCCCAACCTGATGGGAGAATTAATGATTATTACATCCCTGTTTAGCTGATCCCCATGAACTATTGCCCTGACTGGAGTAGGAACCCTCATTACAGCGGGCTATTCATTATATCTTTTCCTAATATCACAACGAGGCCCAGCCCCTAGTCATATCGTAGGACTACCCCCCTTCCACACCCGAGAGCACTTACTTATGGTCATACACCTTATTCCAGTAATTCTCCTAATTACAAAGCCGGAACTTATATGAGGCTGATGCTACTAGTAAGTATAGTTTAATTTAAAACACTAGATTGTGGTTCTAGAAATGGGGGTTAAACTCCCCTTACTCACCGAGGGAGGCCCGAGGCAATAAGTACTGCTAATCCTTAGACTCCACGGTTAAACTCCGTGGCTTCCTCGGGCTTTTAAAGGATAACAGCTCATCCGTTGGTCTTAGGAACCAAAAACTCTTGGTGCAAATCCAAGTAGAAGCTATGTACCCAACAACCCTAATTTTATCATCATCACTCGTTCTAGTAATTACAATTTTAATTTACCCCCTATTAACAACCCTTAATTCAAACACTCAAAGTCCAGAATGAGCAGCTACCCACGTCAAAATGGCTGTTAGCAGCGCATTCCTTGTCAGTTTAATTCCACTAACAATTTTTTTGGACCAGGGAGCCGAGAGTATTGTGACCAACTGACACTGAATAAATACGAACACATTTGATATTAATATCAGTTTCAAGTTCGACCACTATTCACTTATCTTTACCCCTATTGCCCTATACGTTACCTGGTCCATTCTAGAATTCGCTTTATGATATATGCACTCCGATCCCTACGTAAACCGGTTTTTTAAGTACCTGCTTTTCTTTCTAATTGCCATAATTGTTCTAGTAACAGCCAATAATATATTTCAACTTTTTATTGGCTGGGAGGGAGTTGGCATTATATCATTCCTACTAATCGGGTGATGATATGGACGGGCAGATGCCAACACAGCAGCCCTGCAAGCCGTACTATATAACCGCGTAGGGGATATTGGATTAATTTTAAGTATAGCTTGACTTGCAATAAACCTTAATTCATGAGAAATTCAACAAATCTTTCTTCTTTCAAAGGACTTCGACATAACAGTCCCCCTAGTTGGCCTCATCCTCGCAGCCACTGGAAAATCGGCCCAATTTGGCCTTCATCCTTGGCTGCCCTCCGCCATGGAGGGCCCTACGCCAGTCTCTGCCCTACTTCACTCCAGCACTATAGTAGTTGCTGGTATTTTTCTCCTGATTCGCCTACATCCTTTGATAGAAGATAATCCATTAGCATTAACCATTTGTCTATGCTTAGGAGCACTAACTACATTATTTACAGCCGCCTGTGCTTTAACCCAAAATGACATCAAGAAGATCGTAGCCTTCTCTACATCCAGTCAACTAGGCCTTATGATAGTTACAATTGGTCTTAACCAACCCCAACTAGCCTTTCTACACATTTGTACCCACGCATTCTTCAAAGCTATGCTATTTTTGTGCTCAGGTTCTATTATCCACAGCCTGAATGATGAGCAAGATATCCGAAAAATAGGGGGCCTCCACAACCTGATGCCTTTTACCTCCTCATGCCTTACCATCGGCAGTCTGGCCCTTACAGGAACCCCTTTCCTAGCAGGCTTCTTCTCAAAAGATGCTATCATTGAAGCCCTCAACACCTCACACTTAAACGCCTGAGCCCTAATCCTTACGCTAATTGCTACGTCCTTCACCGCAGTCTACAGTTTCCGGGTAGTCTTTTTCGTCACTATGGGATCTCCCCGATTTCTCCCCTTGTCCCCAATTAATGAGAATAATCCACTAGTGATTAATCCTATTAAACGACTTGCCTGAGGAAGCATTATTGCGGGATCCATTATTACATTAAATTTTTTACCTGTAAAGACCCAAGTTATAACTATGCCTATGCCACTAAAATTAGCTGCCCTTGCAATGACAATTACTGGCCTACTAGTAGCCATTGAACTAAGCACCCTGACTAACAAGCAGTTTAAAATCACACCTACAATTTCACTCCACCACTTCTCAAACATACTAGGATATTTTCCTACAACAGTCCACCGCATAGCACCCAAACTTAACTTAGTTTTGGGACAAACAATCGCCACCCAACTCGTAGACCAAGCATGGTTTGAAGCCATCGGCCCCAAAAGCCTCGCATCCGCCCAAGTCAAGATGGCTAAAAATATTAGTGACTCTCAACGAGGAATAATTAAAACATATTTAACAATTTTTCTCTTAACCACAACCCTTGCGATCCTTTTCACTTCCATTTAGACTGCACGAAGAGCTCCCCGGCTAAGCCCACGAGTTAATTCTAACACAACAAACAAAGTTAAGAGTAAAACCCACGCACAAATAACTAACATTCCCCCTCCAGAAGAGTATATTACAGCCACCCCACTAGTATCACCCCGCAATATTGAGAATTCTTTTATGTTATCAATTACCAACCAAGACCCCTCATATCATGTCTCTCAAAATATACCACCCACTAAACCCACACCTAACATATAAATAAGAACATATCCAATTACAGAACGATCTCCCCAAGCCTCTGGAAAGGGTTCAGCAGCTAAAGCTGCTGAGTAAGCAAACACCACCAACATCCCCCCGAGATAAATTAAGAAAAGAACGAGAGACAAGAAAGACCCCCCATGCCCTGCAAGGACACCACATCCCACTCCCGCTGCAACCACCAAACCAAGAGCAGCAAAATAAGGTGCAGGATTAGAAGCTACCGCAACCAAGCCAACAACTAAAGCCAATAACAATAAAGATACAAGATAGGTCATAATTCTTACTCGGGCTCTAACCGAGACCAGTGACTTGAAGAACCACCGTTGTCATTCAACTATAAGAACCTTAATGGCAAGCCTACGCAAAACGCATCCCCTAATCAAAATTGCAAACGACGCATTAGTTGACTTACCAACCCCGTCCAACATCTCAGTATGATGAAATTTTGGATCCCTACTAGGCCTTTGTCTTATTACCCAAATCCTAACAGGACTATTTCTAGCAATACACTATACCTCTGACATCTCAACCGCCTTCTCTTCTGTTGCCCACATCTGCCGAGACGTAAGTTATGGGTGATTAATCCGTAGTGTACATGCTAATGGAGCATCATTCTTCTTTATTTGCATTTATATACATATTGCCCGAGGACTATATTATGGATCATACCTTTATAAGGAAACCTGAAACATTGGTGTTGTTCTCCTCCTATTAGTAATAATGACCGCCTTCGTCGGATATGTGCTCCCATGGGGACAGATATCATTCTGAGGTGCTACAGTAATTACTAACCTTCTATCCGCAGTCCCTTATGTGGGAAATGAACTAGTTCAATGAATCTGAGGTGGATTCTCAGTAGATAACGCAACCCTAACACGATTCTTTGCCTTCCACTTCCTACTGCCCTTTGTAGTCACCGCAGCAACTATTATTCACCTACTTTTCCTACATGAAACAGGATCCAATAATCCAGCAGGAATCAACTCAGATGCGGACAAAATCTCTTTCCACCCCTACTTTTCATACAAAGATCTCCTAGGTTTCGCAGCTATGCTCTTGGCCCTTACCTCCCTCGCGCTATTTTCACCTAACCTCTTAGGAGACCCAGATAATTTTACCCCCGCAAACCCCTTAGTAACCCCCCCTCATATCAAACCGGAATGATATTTTCTGTTTGCCTACGCTATCCTTCGATCTATTCCTAACAAACTAGGAGGTGTTCTAGCATTGTTATCCTCCATTCTTGTATTAATAGTAGTGCCCATCCTACACACCTCCAAACAACGAGGACTAACATTTCGCCCGGCTACCCAATTCCTATTCTGAACCTTAGTTGCTGACATAATTATCCTGACATGAATTGGGGGAATGCCAGTAGAACATCCATTTATTGTCATTGGACAAATTGCATCAGCCCTATACTTCGCCCTATTCCTAATCTTAGCCCCACTCGCCGGGTGATTAGAAAATAAGGCACTAGAATGAGCTTGCCCTAGTAGCTTAGAATAAAAGCGTCGGTCTTGTAAACCGGAGATCGGAGGTTAAACTCCTCCCTAGAGCCCAGAAAAGGGAGATTTTAACTCCCACCCCTGGCTCCCAAAGCCAGAATTCTAAAACTAAACTATTTTCTGCCCATGCGCTGCCTCACGCGCGCTGGACTGCCGGTATGGTCTAGTACATAATATGCATAATATTACATTAATGCATTAGTACATTAATGTATAATCACCAAGTAGATATATGGACCATAAAGCAAGTACTAAATTCTAAGGTATACATAAGCACAATATTAAAACTCAGGATAAAATCCAACGAAACTGGAACGGCGAATAATCAGTATACTGTCCATTCAAAATTCTCCCTCGCAGAGACCAACTAAGATTTTCAGAGAGATAATTAATGTAGTAAGAAACCACCAACCAGTATACATAATTGCATAATATTAATGATAGGTCAGGGACAATGATTGTGGGGGTTGCACATGGTGAACTATTACTGGCATCTGGTTCCTATTTCAGGTACATAACTGTAGAACTCCACCCTCGGATAATTATACTGGCATCTGATTAATGGTGGAGTACATATGTCTCTTTACCCACCTAGCCGGGCGTTCTCTTATATGCATAACGTTCTCTTTTTTTGGTTGCCTTTCACTTTGCATCTCACAGTGCAGGCTCAAATCAAGTTCAAGGTAGTTCATTTAGACCTGGTCTAAGTAATATAGGTTAATTATTGAAAGTCATAACTTAAGAATTGCATAACTTTAATTCAAGTGCATAAGCTATCCATTACTTGATCCAATATTACAGTTATACCCCCTTTTGTTTTTTGCGCGACAAACCCCCTTACCCCCTACGCCCAGCGAATCCTGTTATTCTTGTCAAACCCCAAAAGCAAGAAAGACCCGACGGACGTATCAAGTCAACGAGTTGTAGTAAGTGTTGACTATGCCCACCACGTATTATATATATAACATATATAAATTTATTTCCTGAATTAAAAATGTTGATTAGCTCAAAACCCACGACTAAAAATTACAAAAATACGCCGGAATACTAATATTTCTGAGCTTAAATATAT